TTTTCAGTTTATGGGGGGTAGTATGGGATCCGTGGTTGGGGAGAAAATAACCCGTTTGATTGAGTACGCTACTAACAAATTTCTCCCTCTTATTATAGTATGTGCTTCCGGGGGGGCGCGTATGCAAGAGGGAAGTTTGAGTTTAATGCAAATGGCTAAAATATCTTCTGCTTTATATGATTATCAATCAAATAAAAAGTTATTCTATGTACCAATTCTTACATCTCCTACTACAGGGGGGGTAACTGCGAGTTTTGGTATGTTGGGAGATATCATTATTGCCGAACCCAATGCCTATATTGCATTTGCGGGTAAAAGAGTAATTGAACAAACATTGAATAAAACAGTACCTGAAGGTTCACAGGCGGCTGAATATTTATTCCAGAAGGGCTTATTCGATCTAATCGTACCACGTAATCCTTTAAAAAGCGTTCTGAGTGAGTTATTTCAGCTCCACGCTTTCTTTCCTTTGAATCAAAATTCAATAGAGCATTAAGTTCCTTTTTTATTTGTAGCAAACAAGTAGTTAGTTTATCAGAATCCAAGTAAAACGAATATGAATGGGGTTTCTTTGTTGACATAAGATCTAAATTGTAAAAAGAAATCAAAAGTTGCGGATAACTCCTTTTTATCTATATTCTTGATTCTTGATTACTAATTCAGTTAAGAGGCCTCTATCAACAAGAAAAATAGTGAATTCTTATTTTGTTAAATTCTAGGAAAATAAAAAATTTTTGTTCTACGTCTTACGTATGTATATATAATCCAAATATAGAATTATAGAAACTATAGATATGATATATGCTTTTGTACCTTCTATACTCACTTAGATATATACTTAGATTTATACTAATCTTTATCTTTATAATATTAATATAAATAATAACAGGTACAAATAGTAAATTGAGGTATCCTTTATATGACAACTTTCGACTTTCCCTCTGTTTTGGTGCCTTTAGTAGGCTTAGTATTTCCGGCAATGGCAATGGCTTCTTTATTTCTTCATGTTCAAAAAAATAAGACTGTTTAGATCTGATGGGCCCAACTCTGATCCATTTTTTTTTTTTTTAACCAAGACTTGTATCATAACGCAGATACCTATTTAGTGTAAGAAAAGAGGGTATAACATGCGGCGCTTCCGTCGAAAAGGGGCTCTTTGGCCTGTAGAAAGATGATATGGGGGTAAAGGAATTCTATCTATTTGAAAAAATCTCAGGATCGCCGGATGGCTGAACTGTAAAATCGGTACATCTAGGTACATCTATATGTATATTGATGGGATCATACGAAGGGTATTTTTTTTTTTTTAGATCTAACCAATTTGATAAATTACTCTTAAAGGTTCACATCAAACTAGTACTAGTTGATGAGAGTTACTTCGGAAACAAAAAGACTAAAGTCTAGGGTATTCTCTCAATTACAATAAAACGAAACCAGATCAAGTATGAGTTGTCGATCAGAACATATATGGATACAACCTATAACGGGGTCGCGAAAAACAAGTAATTTCTGCTGGGCCGTTATCCTTTTTTTAGGTTCATTAGGATTCTTATTGGTTGGAACTTCCAGTTATCTTGGGAGAAACTTGATATCTTTATTTCCGTCTCAGCAAATCCTTTTTTTTCCACAAGGGATTGTGATGTCTTTCTATGGGATCGCGGGTCTCTTTATTAGCTCCTATTTGTGGTGCACAATTTCGTGGAATGTAGGGGGTGGTTATGATCGATTCGATAGAAAAGAAGGAATGGTGTGTATTTTTCGTTGGGGATTCCCTGGAAAAAATCGTCGCATCTTCCTCCGATTCCTTATAAAGGATATTCAGTCCGTCAGAATAGAAGTTAAAGAGGGTATTTATGCTCGCCGTATCCTTTATATGGATATCAGAGGCCAGGGGGCCATTCCCTTGACTCGTACTGATGAGAATGTTACTCCACGGGAAATCGAACAAAAAGCTGCCGAATTGGCCTATTTCTTGCGTGTACCGATTGAAGTATTTTGAGAAATGAGCTGAGAGAGTGAATGCTTTCTCAGCAGTAAGGAAAAACTAAAGAATCCCCCTTTTCTATACCATAACTTAACTGAAGTTTCTTCATAACGCTCATTCTAGTCAAAGAAGACGTATACGTAACGTAACAACCACAAAACAAAACAGTGAATAGATTCATAAGTTCGATACTTTGTAATAGAACTCATGCATGAGAGAAATATTGGATGGCGTAGAGTCAACTAATGAGGTCGGTTCATTAAAAATTCATAGACGAAATGAAAAAATGTCAAAAAAGAAAGCATTCAACCCTCTTTTATATCTTGCATCTATAGTATTTTTGCCCTGGTGGATTTCTCTCTCATTTAATAAAAGTCTGGAATCTTGGGTTACTTATTTGTGGAATACTAGGCAATCTGAAATTTTTTTGAATGATATTCAAGAAAAAAATATTCTCGAAAAATTCATAGAATTGGAGGAAATCTTTCTTTTGGAGGAAATGATCAAGGAATACTCGGAGACACATCTACAAAACCTTCGTATAGGAATCCACAAAGAAACGCTCCAATTAATCAAGATACACAATGAGGATCATATCCATACGATTTTGCACTTCTTGACAAATATAATCTGTTTCGTTATTCTAAGTGGTTATTCAATTTTGGGTAATAAAGAACTTGTTATTCTTAACTCTTGGGCTCAGGAATTCCTATATAACTTAAGTGACACAATAAAGGCTTTTTCGATTCTTTTATTAACAGATTTATGTATCGGATTCCATTCGCCCCATGGTTGGGAACTAATGATTGGCTTTGTCTACAAAGATTTTGGATTTGCTCATAATGATCAAATTATATCTGGTCTTGTTTCTACTTTTCCAGTCATTCTAGATACTCTATTTAAATTTTGGATTTTTCGTTATTTAAATCGTGTTTCTCCGTCACTTGTAGTGATTTATCATTCAATGAATGATTAAAAAAGGATCTACTTATATTAATCCAATTCAATTCTAACGTTTCTTACTTTGTAGTTGTACAGAAGCAAAGCATGTAAAATCATACTTACTCTTTATTTTTATACCCATCCCAAAGATTTATTCTATATATTAATATTATTTATTCCAGTAAAATTATTCCAGTAAATAGCAGAATTGCGGATAGGGAACTAGGTTAGCGACCTACCAAATTTATTGTAGACATTTTTGGGCTCAATGGTTGGACCATGCAAACTAGAAAGACTTTTTCTTGGATAAAAGAACAAATTACTCGATCCATTTCCGTATCGCTCATGATATATATCATAACTCGGCCATCCATTTCAAGTGCATATCCCATTTTTGCACAGCAGGGTTATGAAAATCCGCGAGAAGCGACTGGTCGTATTGTATGTGCCAATTGCCATTTAGCTAATAAGCCCGTGGATATTGAAGTTCCACAAACGGTACTTCCAGATACTGTATTTGAAGCAGTTGTTCGAATCCCTTATGATATGCAACTAAAACAAGTTCTTGCTAATGGTAAAAAGGGTGCTTTGAATGTAGGGGCTGTTCTTATTTTACCAGAGGGTTTTGAATTAGCTCCTGCTGATCGGATTTCCCCCGAGATAAAAGAAAAGATAGGCAATCTGTCTTTTCAGAGCTATCGCCCCAATAAAAAAAATATTCTTGTGATAGGCCCCGTTCCTGGTCAGAAATATAGTGAAATAACCTTTCCTATCCTTTCCCCGGACCCCGCTACTACGAAGGAGGTTCACTTCTTAAAATATCCTATATATGTAGGCGGAAACAGGGGAAGGGGTCAGATTTATCCCGACGGGAGCAAAAGTAACAATACAGTTTATAATGCTACATCAGCAGGTATAGTAGGTAAAATAATACGAAAAGAAAAAGGGGGTTACGAAATAACCATAGCGGATGCATCGGATGGACGTCAAGTGGTTGATATTATCCCTCCAGGGCCAGAACTTCTTGTTTCAGAAGGCGAATCTATCAAATTGGATCAACCGTTGACGAGTAATCCTAATGTGGGCGGATTTGGTCAGGGAGATGCAGAAATAGTACTTCAAGATCCCTTACGTGTCCAAGGCCTTTTGTTCTTCTTGGCATCTGTTATTTTGGCACAAATCTTTTTGGTTCTTAAAAAGAAACAGTTCGAGAAGGTTCAATTGTCAGAAATGAATTTCTAGACTCGCGGATTTATCGACATTGAGCTCATAACGTAAAAAGAACAAAATTATTTTTGACGACTCTTTATGATAAAAAATGGATATTATGAAAAGCCTTTTGCTTTTTTATACTCATTACTTGTACTGCATTCCTAGTCATAGTATGTAGATTGTGAAGAAGACTTTTTACTTTTTTTGAATCCAAATTGGGGTGGTATGATTATGTTACTATTATCACATTTCAATGTCATAAAATACATTAATAGTGTTTTCTATTCTAATCGAATAAAATTCGACTAGATACTAGACATAAGTAAGCGGGGAATAGAACGGATAAATGCGTGGAACACAAAATTATAGGGACGATTATTCATCTTCCTAGTATTCGACACAAGAAAAGGAATTTTCCACATCTCTTTCTTGTGTCGAAAGAAAAAAAAGATTCTTTATCCTGTTCGTCAAAGATTACTAGTCTAAGTTTTGAATTTTTCAAAAAAAAAAAATATCAGAACTTTTATATATATATTATATATATATTACATAATATTATATTTATATTATTTAATATTAATATAAAAGAGAATAGTAGAATAGTGGGCAAACAAAAGAGAGCGAGGTTTATTGAGTAAATAGAACTTCTTCAATAAACTTAGAAAAATTTCCATTTTTGATGAGATACAAAAAAATACTAAGGTTTTATTATTATTTGAGGATAGTATGTCATCTAGGAAATTGAGTGATTTCTTCTTTCTTCTAACTTTACTTTGAAAGTATCGATAGAGACTATCGAGCAACGGGCGGATGGATCAATGAACTGCATTTTTCAAAAACATCATCAGAAAAATGGAATGGG